AATGAGATGCCTGAAAAAAGGGTTATTTTGATAGAATAAATCATGCACATCGTGCTCTCATTACACTTAGCAGAATCAAACTGCTTCCTAAAGCATCAAAAGCCTTTGTTCATCATAAACTAAAGTGTAAAAAAGGTAAGCTAATTCAAGCTACTAGGTTCATACCCTACTTATAAAAGTAAAATCTTTTCCTTTTTAATAAAAGTTAGAAAAATCTTGTTCATCCTAATCATAGCAATAGGAACAATAATCAGAATTTCAGCAAATTCATGATTCGCTATGTGAATAGGGCTAGAAATCAATATACTAGCCATTATTCCAATCTTCTCTTCCCAAAAAAACATGCTATCCAACGAATCGACCATCAAATACTTTATCATTCAAGCAATAGCTTCAATAATCCTCCTAATAGCAGCAATCTCAATGTTAACCCTCCAAAGATTCTTAAATCAGCAACTCTCACCATGAAGAAACTTAATAATAAACTTAGCCCTACTAATTAAGATAGGGGCAGCTCCATTCCACTTCTGATTTCCAGAAGTTATAGAAGGTTTATCTTGATTTAACTGTTTAATTCTAATAACCTGACAGAAAATTGCCCCAATAATGCTTATCATTATTAACAAAATAAACCTAATACTAGTTTCAGCTGTAGTTATAATCTCCTTAATTGTAAGAGTAATTTCAGCCTTCAATCAAGTAAGCCTTCGAAAAATCTTGGCATTTTCATCAATCAATCACATCGCATGAATACTAGTAGCAGGAATAGTGTCTCAAACAATTTGACTTACCTACTTTGCAATCTACTCCCTAATAAATTTAAACATTACATCTATGCTGCAAAAAACCAATTCATTTTTTACTACGCAACTATTTAATTCAATAAATTCAAACAAATTAAATAAACTAATGTTTTCAATAAATTTCTTCTCACTAGCAGGAATCCCTCCAATAATTGGGTTCCTACCCAAGTGAATCCTAATCAATTCAGCATACCTAGAAAAACTTGAATTGTTAACTTTCTCATTGATTATGCTTACATTAATTATAATCTTTGTATATTTAAACCTAGTAGTTAGCTCGCTAACCATCTCCTTAAACGAAAATAAACTAAGTCCAAAAACAGTTAAAATAAACCCAACCATAGACTTCATCATAGTGTCATCCCTAGTGCTAATAACTTTAATATTTAATCCCTTTTAAGGATTTAAGTTAAAAAAAACTAATAACCTTCAAAGTTATAAATAGAAAAATTTTCTAAGCCTTAAGCCTAGAAAATAACTTACCTTTAAATTTGCAATTTAAAATCATAATTGACTACTAAGCCTGGTGAAAGAAATAATTCCTATGTAAATTTACAATTTACCGCCTATAGCCTCAGCCATTTCACCGAACAAATGATTATTCTCAACTAACCACAAAGACATTGGTACACTATATTTCATTTTTGGAGCCTGATCCGGAATAGTAGGGACATCTTTAAGACTAATAATCCGAACAGAATTAGGAAACCCTGGATCCCTTATTGGAGATGACCAAATCTATAACGTAATCGTTACAGCCCACGCCTTTATTATAATTTTCTTCATAGTTATGCCCATTATAATTGGAGGATTCGGAAACTGATTAGTCCCACTAATACTAGGAGCTCCTGACATAGCATTTCCTCGAATAAATAATATAAGATTTTGACTACTTCCACCCTCTCTATCTCTTTTACTAATAAGAAGAATCGTAGAAAGAGGAGCAGGAACCGGATGAACAGTATACCCCCCTTTATCAGCAAACATTGCTCATAGAGGAGCTTCCGTTGATTTAGCTATCTTCAGCTTACACCTAGCAGGTATTTCATCAATTTTAGGAGCCGTAAATTTTATTACTACTGTAATTAACATACGACCTCAAGGAATAACTCTAGACAAAATACCTTTATTTGTCTGAGCAGTAGTAATCACTGCAGTCTTATTACTTTTATCCTTACCTGTTCTTGCAGGAGCAATCACTATATTATTAACTGACCGAAACATTAATACTTCATTCTTCGACCCAGCAGGAGGAGGAGACCCTATTCTTTACCAACACCTATTCTGATTTTTTGGTCACCCAGAAGTATATATTCTTATCCTCCCAGGATTTGGTATAATCTCACACATCATTAGTCAAGAAAGCGGGAAAAAGGAAGCCTTTGGAACTCTTGGAATAATTTATGCTATAATAGCAATTGGATTACTAGGATTCGTAGTATGAGCTCATCACATATTCACAGTAGGAATAGATGTTGATACACGAGCATACTTCACCTCAGCAACTATAATTATTGCTGTCCCAACTGGAATTAAAATTTTCAGATGGTTAGCCACCATACATGGTATTCAATTAAACTATAGACCCTCCCTACTATGAGCTCTAGGATTTGTATTCCTTTTCACTGTTGGAGGGCTAACAGGAGTAGTACTAGCAAATTCATCAATTGATATTATATTACATGACACCTATTACGTAGTAGCCCACTTCCATTATGTTCTTTCAATAGGAGCAGTCTTTGCTATTATTGGGGGATTAATTCACTGATTCCCTCTATTTACAGGTTCATCCCTTAACCCTAAACTATGTAAAATCCAATTTATAACTATGTTTTTAGGAGTTAATATTACCTTCTTTCCTCAACACTTCTTAGGACTTGCAGGTATGCCTCGACGATATTCAGACTACCCTGACGCCTACATAATCTGAAATATTGTATCATCAATTGGCTCAATAATCTCATTAATTAGAGTTTTAATACTTGTATTTATTGTATGAGAAGCTTTCACATCCTCACGAAAAATTCTATTTCCTCTAAACCTATCATCATCAATTGAATGACTACAAAATCTCCCACCTGCTGAACATAGATACTCAGAACTTCCTATTCTAGCTAACTTCTAATATGGCAGAATAGTGCAATGGACTTAAACCCCATACATAAAGGTAACTTTTTTTAGAAATAGCAACTTGAAAACTCAACCTACTTCAAGATAGAGCATCCCCATTAATAGAACAACTTTCATTTTTCCATGACCACACTCTCATAATTTTGGTAATAATTACTATTCTAGTTTCACAAATAATAGCTGGACTATTTTACAACAAATTCATTCACCGGTTACTCCTAGAAGGACAATTAATTGAAGTTATTTGAACTATTTTACCTGCTGTAACTTTAATTTTTATTGCCCTTCCATCTCTAAAATTAATCTATATCCTTGATGAAACTTCTAACCCAGCAATTTCTGTAAAAACAGTAGGTCATCAATGATACTGGTCATATGAATATTCAGACTTTAAAAATATTGAGTTTGACTCATATATAATCCCTATACAAGAAAGAAAAAATTTTAACTTCCGACTCTTAGATGTAGACAACCGAATAGTTGTCCCATTCCTTTCACAAATTCGAATAATAATTTCTGCAGCAGATGTAATTCACTCATGAACAATCCCTGCCTTAGGAGTAAAAGTTGACGCCACCCCAGGACGCCTTAACCAAATAAGATTTACAGCAACACGATCGTCAATCCTATATGGTCAATGCTCAGAAATCTGTGGAGCAAACCATAGATTCATGCCAATTGTACTAGAGAGAATTTCACCATCAGCTTTCATTAAATGAATTAAAAAAATATCATTAGATGGCTGAAAGTAAGTGATGGTCTCTTAAACCATTTGATAGTAAATTAACAATTACTTCTAATGAAGAATTTAGTTAAGCAATAACATTAATTTGTCAAGTTAAAATCGAAATCAATTTCAATTCTTAAAACACTCCCTTTCACTAAAAAATAAAGCAATCCCAAATCTAATAATCAGATAAGCACCAAAAAAAAAAAAAAAAACTTCGTTTTCCTTTCTCCTTTAAATTAACGTAAATGAAAACTTTTTTTTGAAACAAGCCCAACTCCCGCATCAATTATGAAAGGCTGGTAATGATGTCCATTAATGTGAGCGAAAATCTAGTATTAAAAAATATTGAGCGTTTAAAAATTAAATCTTTATAACCCAACTAAACTTTAATTGTCCCTTTTTAAAAGTTTAAGAATGACCCAATAAATATAAAGTCCATTCAAAAAAAAATTAAAACAAGAAAAACACTTATCTTGAAACAAGGTTTACTGACTAACCAATATTAAAAGGCTGGAATAACCAATAACTAGAATGAAAATCTAGAAATTAACATTTAAAGCTAAAAATTAAATTTATTACTCAAATGTACTACATTGCACCTTTAAAACGCATCAATGACCAAAAAATTTGAAATCTATTCAAAAAATATTCTAAGTCATTAAATTCCTCAAATAGCTCCAATAAACTGATTCTTACTTTCTATTACTTTTATTACAATTCTTGTACTATTCAGTACACTAAGACACTTTATATCCCTCCCATCAATTAAAAATAAATCTATTAAGTCAAATAAAAATTCCTTAAACTGAAAATGATAGCAAACTTATTCTCATCCTTTGACCCCTCAACTAATTGAAACTTATCGTTAAATTGAACAAGAACTATATTAGGAATCCTTGTATTTCCTTTATCATTTTGATTAATCCCCTCACGATTAGGTTTAATCTGAATAAAAATCACCTCAACTCTACACAAAGAATTTAAAACTCTTTTAGGACCCTCGCCAAAAGGACTAACCATTTTATTCACCTCACTATTAATACTTATCATATTTAATAATTTCCTAGGATTATTTCCTTACATCTTCACCAGAACAAGACATATAAGTATAACTCTGACTCTAGCCCTACCAATATGATTATCATTTATACTATTCGGATGAATTAATAATACTATCCACATATTTGCTCATCTAGTACCTCAAGGTACACCTCCTGTACTAATACCTTTTATAGTATGCATTGAAACAATCAGAAACGTAATTCGCCCAGGCACACTAGCAATCCGACTCTCAGCCAATATAATTGCAGGACATCTATTAATAACACTACTAGGAAATACGGGATCATCTTTATCAACATACCTTGTTAGATTAATATTAACTGTTCAAATTATACTTCTAGTCTTAGAATCTGCTGTAGCATTAATTCAATCTTACGTATTTGCAGTATTAACAACACTATATTCAAGAGAAGTTAATTAATGTCAACCAAAAATCACCCTTATCACTTAGTAGATGTAAGACCCTGACCTATTTTAGGTTCACTTAGAGCTATAATTATAATAACAGGTATCATTAAATGATTCCACCTGCACAATAACACTTTAATATTATCAGGTATATTAATTATAATCCTAATTATATATCAATGATGACGAGATATTACTCGAGAAGGTACCTTCCAAGGACACCATACATATATTGTAACAATTGGTTTAAAATGAGGAATAATTCTATTTATTACATCAGAAGTATTATTCTTCCTATCATTTTTTTGAGGATTCTTTCACAATAGTTTAGCCCCTTCAATTGAAATTGGAGTACTATGACCTCCAAAAGGAATTTCACCCTTCAATCCAATCCAAATCCCATTATTAAATACTTTAATTCTTCTTACATCAGGACTTACAGTTACATGAGCCCACCACAGTTTAATAGAAAATAATAATAATCAAACTACCCAAGGACTAGCACTTACTGTAATCCTAGGAATTTACTTTACTATTCTCCAAGGATATGAATATATGGAATCCCCATTTACAATTTCTGACTCCGCTTACGGCTCCTCATTCTTTATAGCAACCGGATTTCATGGAATCCATGTAATTATTGGAACAACATTCCTATTAATCTGTTTAATTCGACACCTAAATAATCATTTCTCACAAGTTCATCATTTTGGATTTGAAGCAGCAGCATGATACTGACACTTTGTTGATGTAGTATGATTATTCTTATACCTTTCACTTTACTGATGAGGTAGATATTTATATAGTATAAAAATTATTTTTAACTTCCAATTAAAAGATCTATAAAATAGTATAAATATTGAAATTCCTTCTATTCACCGCACTAATTACTCTAACTATTATCGCTTTACTAATTATAATTCTAAACTTAACATCAAAAAAAACATTTTCTGACCGAGAAAAGAGATCACCTTTCGAATGTGGATTCGACCCTAAGTCAACCACTCGACTCCCGTTCTCCATCCAATTCTTCCTTATTGCCATCATTTTCCTAATTTTTGATGTAGAAATTACCCTTTTATTTCCTATTATTATCTCCCTAAATTTTTCAAATATTATAATGTACTCTATAGTAACCTCAATCTTCATTATCATCTTAATCATTGGTTTAGCCCATGAATGAAAGCAAGGAGCACTAAACTGATCCCTCTAGGATAATAGTTAATTATAACATTTAATTTGCATTTAAAAATTATTGATAAGTCAATTTATCTTAAATAAGAAGCAATTACTTGCATTTAGTTTCGACCTAAAATTTTGATTTTATAATCCTTATTTTTAATTGAAACCAAAATAGAGGTATATCACTGTTAATGATAAAAATGAGTATCTACTCCAATTAAAGAAATAAAATAAAATTAAGCTTCTAACTTAAAAAAAAGCACAAAGTGTTTATATTTCTATTTATATAGTTTAAACAAAACATTACATTTTCAATGTAAAATTAAATAATTTTTATAAATACCTATAGATAAATATCTCCTTAATATCTTCAATATCATGCTCTAAATAAGCTATATAAGTAAAAAATTAATATAATAAAAATTCAAACAAACAACAACAAAATAAAAATCTTTAAATTATTATTAAATAAATTTTGAGTAAAACGAGAACTGTTAATCAATTGAAGTCTAAGCTTCTGAGCCCCATAATATTCAAATCAACCTTGATCTAAAGACTTATAAATCCTCCTACCCATTAATAACCTAAACTTATTAATTCCATGAGTTGAGATAACTGGTATATTTCACATAGAAGAAAAAAATATTGAAAAATTGTAATATCTAAGACTCAAATTAACTCTACTTAGCCCAAACTTAGCCACCTCATAACCAATAATTATACCAACAACAACCATAAAAATAGTTATAATCTTAAGAAAAAAGGGTAAAATAATAAAATAAGGTCTAGAAAACATAACCCAATTTAAAGTACTTCCCATAAAAACTACTAACAAAATTAAACCTCTTATACCCTTAAGTATAATCCTTCTAAAATCCCCAATTGAATAAAAACTATTAAAATTAAATGAACCAACAAAACAATAATAAACTAAACGAAATCTATAGCAAACCGTTAACCCAATAGACACATAAAAAATTAAGTAAACAAATAAATTCAAGTAACCTATACACATAACCTCTACAATCAAATCCTTAGAATAAAAACCTCTTAAAAAGGGTAATCCTCTTAAAGATAAATTACAAATATTTATATAAGTACAAGTTAATGGTATATAGTTAACCAAACCCCCTATATAGCGAATATCCTGACAATTACCTAAATTATGAATAACATTACCTGCACACATAAAAAGTAAAGCCTTAAACAAAGCATGAGTTAAAAGATGATAAAATGCCAACTTGTAACTTCCTAACATCAAAATACTCATTATTAATCCAAGTTGACTTAATGTAGACAAAGCAATAATTTTCTTTAAATCAAATTCAAAATTAGCCCCTAATCCTGATATAAATATAGTCATTATAGAAATAAACAAAATAAAATACATTAAACCATCATTAAAAGAAAACCTAAAACGAATCATCAAATAAACCCCAGCAGTAACAAGTGTAGAAGAATGGACAAGAGAAGATACAGGAGTAGGGGCAGCCATAGCAGCTGGTAACCAGGATGAAAAAGGAATTTGAGCTCTTTTAGTTAAAGCTGCTAAAACAACAAAAAAAGGAATAATTCTCCCAGACTTTATATCTCCTAAATAAAAAATATAATTCCATCTTCCATAATTTAACATTCAAGCAATAGATAAAAGTAAAGCCACATCCCCAATACGATTTCTTAGTGCAGTTAGTATCCCTGCATTAAAAGACTTTAAATTCTGATAATAAATAACTAAACAATAAGAAACTAATCCTAAACCATCCCACCCTAATAAAATTCTAATTAAATTAGGACTCAAAATTAAAAATATTATTGATAAAACAAATATAACTACTAATAAAATGAAACGTTCCAGATTTAAATCACCATATATATAATCATCACTATAAAAAATTACTATACCTGAAATAAACAAGACAAATCTTATAAATAACCTTGACATTCAATCCAAAATTAAAGTTATACAAATCATACTCCCATTTAAAGACACTAAGTCATACTCAAAAAAATATGTTAAGTCATTAAACATAAAATAAAGTCTAGAAATAAACAACGAAACTCTTATAAAAATAAATAACACAAAATAAATTAAACAAATAATTACCTAAAATACTATATATATATATCTATAATTCCACAAATTATAATTTTAAATTAAACTATTTAAGTAAATTCATAATGAAAATAAATCACCCCCCATAATCAATAAATTTAAAGGCAACCAATGTAATATTAATACTAAATACTCCCGAATTCTACAAACAGAAAAAGAATAACTACCCCCATACATAGACCCGTGCTGACTAAAAGAATACAAAAACAATGAATAAACTGCTCTAAAAAATGACATCAATCCTAAAAAAATTATATTTAAAGAACTAAACCCTACAAGACTATTAATTAGTAAAATTTCACCAAATAAATTAAAAGAAGGAGGAGCTGCTATATTAGAAGAAATCAATAAAAACCAAAATAATGATAGATTAGGCATTAAATTAATTATTCCTTTATTTAAATATAGACTCCGCCTACCTACCCGTTCATAATTAATATTAGCCAAACAAAATAAGCCAGATGAACAAAGACCATGAGCCAACATCATAACTAATCCTCCAACTAACCCCCAATAATTTAAACTTAAAATGCCACCCAAAGCCATTCCTATATGAGCTACTGAAGAATAAGCAATCAACCTTTTAATATCTCTTTGACGAATACAAATTAATGAAACAAATAAACCCCCTACTATTCTAATTCCAATAAAAACAATGTTAATTCTTATTCCTAATCCTATAAATATTGGAGCAAAACGTATAAGTCCATACCCTCCTAACTTAAGTATAACCCCAGCCAAAATCATTGACCCAGACACAGGTGCTTCCACATGAGCCTTAGGTAACCATAAATGAACAAAAAATATAGGAATCTTAATAAAAAATACTGAATTAATAAGTATATAAAGCAATAGTCTATTAAAATCTTCAATAAAATAATAATGAAAACTATTAAACTTGTAGTAACAATAAAATAAAGCCAACATTATAGGTAAAGAAGCAAACATTGTATAAAAAAGTAAATATATGCCAGCCTGTAAACGCTCAGGCTGATACCCCCAACCAACAATCAACATAAATGTAGGAACTAAACTAATTTCAAAAAAAATATAAAAAACTATAATATTTAAAGAACCAAAAGTCAAAAATAAAGAAAATATCAAAATTAAAATCATAAAAATAAATAAATTACTTCAATTATCTTTTGAATAAATCTTCTCTCTAGATAGTACTATTAAAGAACAAATTCAGAATCTCAGTAAAATTAAACTATAAGATAATAAATCTAAACCAAACTCCCCTCTTAAGTAACTAAAAGTTGTCCCTCTCCAAAAAAATAAAAAAATAAAACTAATAAAAAATCAAACAAGTTGATTTAATCAAAAACCTCCATAAAAACTTAAAGGAATCATTATAATAAAAAAAATAATAAACTTTATCATAAAACACTAAACCTTTGAAAATAATCATTACCATGCGAACGTATTAAAGAAACTAAAATAGCTAAACCTAAAGAACCCTCACACACTCTAAAAGTTAAAAAAATCATAGAAAAAAAATAATCATTATTAAAACCTCTTAAATAAGAAAATAATAAGTAGTATAATGAAAGTACTATAAACTCTAATCTTAATAGTATTAAAAGTAAATGCTTACGCTTAATTCTAAAAGATAAACACCCACTAAAAAACATAAAACATCCAAAAACAAAAAATATTGACATTAGTAGTTTTCATAATTTAATCAAAATATTGGTCTTGTAAACCAAAAATGAATCCATTTCTGAAAACATCAAGAAAAACACTACTTATCATTAATCTCCAAAATTAATATTTTAAATTAAACTATTTCTTGAAATCATAATTATAATATCAATTAATATTATCCTCTCTACAATCTTTGTATTTATAAAGCACCCACTATCAATAGGAATCATCCTAATAATTCAAACCACAATTATCAGTTTAATAACAGGCCTAATAAATTCATCCTTCTGATTTTCATACATTATTTTTCTAATCATAATTGGAGGTATACTAATTTTATTTATATATATAACAAGAGTAGCATCAAATGAAATATTTGAGCTTGATTTAAAACCTCTACTCGCATTACCATTTATCGCTTTAATAATAATATACCTAAAATCTAATATTGAAATTAGATTAATTTCTTCTAACTCCTACCAAATTAATTCACTAGTAAATTATCAGGATTCATTCTCCAAATTCATCTCAATACCAAATACAATAACACTAACATTTATAATAATCTATCTATTAATTGCCCTAATTGCCGTAGTAAAAATAACTCATTTCAGTAAAGGACCCCTACGTCAAATAAACTAATGAAAATACCAATTCGAAAAACTTCCCCAGTAATTAAAATCATTAATAATTCCCTAATTGACCTTCCTTCCCCCTCAAATATCTCAACCCTTTGAAACTTCGGTTCCCTTCTTGGTATATGCTTAGGAATTCAAATCATTACAGGAATTTTCCTTGCTATACACTATTGTCCTAATATTGAAATAGCCTTTAATAGAGTAGCCCATATTTGTCGAGACGTAAATATAGGTTGAATACTACGAACACTACATGCAAATGGCGCCTCCTTATTTTTTGTATGTTTATATATTCACATCGGCCGAGGAATATACTATGGATCATATTCCTTAACCCACACATGAATAGTGGGAGTACTAATCTTCTTTATTGTAATAGCAACAGCATTCCTTGGGTATGTCCTACCCTGAGGACAAATATCATTCTGAGGGGCTACAGTTATTACAAATCTACTTTCAGCTATCCCCTACTTAGGAAATTCTATCGTTCAATGAATTTGAGGAGGCTTCGCTGTAGATAATGCTACATTAACACGATTCTTCGCATTCCACTTCCTATTTCCTTTTATTGTTGCAGCTATAGTAATAATTCACCTTCTTTTCCTCCACCAAACAGGATCAAATAACCCCTTAGGGACAAATAGAAATATTGATAAAATTTCATTCCATCCATTCTTCTCATTCAAAGATATTTTAGGATTCTTAGTTACATTAATAACATTAGTAATCCTAAACTTATCAGCCCCTTACCTTCTAGGAGACCCGGATAATTTCACCCCCGCAAATCCTTTAGTAACACCTGTACACATTCAACCTGAATGATACTTTCTATTTGCATACGCAATCCTCCGTTCAATTCCAAATAAACTTGGAGGAGTAATCGCTTTAGTTTTATCAATTGCAATTCTCTTTATTATGCCTATATACAAAAAGAACTTCCTAAGAAATCAATTTTACCCTTTAAACAAAATCTTATTTTGATCTTTAACTTCAATTGTTATCCTACTTACCTGAATTGGTGCACGACCAGTAGAAGACCCTTATATCTTAACTGGCCAAATCCTGACAGTCCTATACTTTACCATCTACTTATTAAACCCTTTATCATACAAAATATGAGATAATCTAATTAAATAACTAATGAACTTGAATAAGTATATATTTTGAAAATATAATAAAGAAATAATAATTTCTATTAGTTTAAAAAACTAAAACTCAAAATAATTATTTTTAGTACTGTAATAACAATAAATCGTAACCTCCTGTAAACCCATTAAAAACCTAATATATTAAAATCCCACAAATTAATCAAAAATAATGATTTTTAGTACCGACATAAAAAAGAAAACCGGTCTCCCAATTTTCTTTATTACAGTACTAAAAAAACTTAGCTACAATAGCCAAATTCATAAAAAAATCTTTAAACAACAAAAATAAAATAATAAATTTAAGGAATTAGGTAAAAAACTCTTTCAAGCCAATCCCATTAACTTGTCATAACGAAACCGAGGTAGTGTACCCCGCACCCATAAAAATAAAAATCTCATAAAAACCAACTTAAACAAAAATAATAAGGAATTTAAATCTCTACCCAAAAATAAAATAACCATTAATATTCTTATAAATAAAATTCTTGAATACTCAGCCAAAAAAATTAAAGCAAAAGTACCTCTTCTGTACTCTACATTAAATCCAGATACTAACTCAGACTCCCCCTCAGCAAAATCAAAAGGAGTTCGATTAGTTTCAGCTAAAACTGTAACAACCCACATTAAAGCTAAAGGTAAGGTAAAATAAATAAACCAAATATATTCCTGATAGAAAAAAAAACTCATTATATTTATTCTTATAATTAAATAAATATAAGATATTAAAATCATAGCTATTCTTACCTCATAAGAAATAGTTTGAGCTACCGATCGAAGACTTCCTAATAAAGCATAGCTTGAATTAGAAGACCATCCAGCCATCATTATTCTATAAACACCTAATCTGGCAACTCTTAAAAAAAACAATAAAGATAAATTAAAATTTAAATAAACTCTCAACATAGGAATTACTATTCATATAAATAACCTAAAAAAAAGACTAAAACAAGGAGATAAATAATAAATATTAAAATTAGATATGTAAGGCAAAGTCTGCTCCTTAGTAAAAAGCTTAATAGCATCACTAAAAGGCTGTAATAAACCAATAAAACCTACTTTATTAGGACCCTTACGAATCTGAATATAACCTAGAACCTTCCGTTCCAATAAAGTTAAAAAAGCTAAACCCACTAAAACCCCAACAATTAAAACCAAAAAAGAAACAAACATTAACAACAAATCAAATAAATACAATATTATTTGTATAAAATACATATATAGATTCTAAATCCATCGCACTACTCTGCCAAAATAATACTAATATTCAAAATAATTAATATTATTATACTACCTGGTCCTTTCGTACTAAGGCAATAAATTAAATAAAAGATAGAATCTAACCTGGCTCACGCCGGTCTAAACTCAGATCATGTAAAATTTTAAAGGTCGAACAGACCTAAACACTTTAGCTTCTACACCAAAATTAAATTTTAATCCAACATCGAGGTCGCAAACTTTTTTATTAATAAGAACTTTCAAAAAAAATTACGCTGTTATCCCTAAGGTAATTTATTCTTATAATCCAAATTCAAGGATCATCAATTCATAAATCAATGTAAAAAAAAATAAAAAGTTTATATAATTTTTATATCACCCCAACAAAATTTTATACCCCAACTCCATAAAAAATCCTAAAACAAAATTAGATTTAAAAATAAAACTCTATAGGGTCTTCTCGTCTTTATATAAAATTTAAGCTTTTTCACTTAAAAATAAAATTCTAAATCAATAATAGTGAGACAGTCAATTTTTCATCAAACCTTTCATTCCAGCTTCTAATTAAGAAACTAATGATTATGCTACCTTTGCACAGTCAAAATACTGCGGCCGTTAAATTAATCACTGGGCAGGCAAGACCTTAAATTATACTCAAAAGGACATGTTTTTATTAAACAGGTGAAAATTCAATTTGCCGAATTCCTTACCATTACCTAAAGAAAATATATAAAAATATACAAAATTATACTAATTTAATCATTATAACTAAAATAAACCAATTAAATTTTAATTCCTAATATAAAACCTAAAAATAATATAAATATTAATATTAAAGTAAATAATTATAACATCCTCTACAAAAATGGAAAATTCTAATCCTATAAATCACCTATTAAAAAAAAATTTTTAGTATTATAGTTAAAAGCTTATCCCCTTAACTAGTACTAAAATTAATTAACCAACTAAAAAAAAAGTAAAATTAAATTAACTTAAGCAAAATTGAATTTTTTTCTTAAGAAACCAGATATATTTATAAACGAATAACGTTTCACTACTAATATGATATTTTAAATATTAATTTTACAATAAAATAAATATCAAATTAGCTCTTATAAATTCGGGAAAACTAAATATTTAATTATAAATTAATCAACCCTGAGACACAAGGTACAATAAATTAAATCTTCTTATAAATATCTAAAATGTTCCCTCACAGTACAATTAACTATAATAAAAATAATTTATTCAACCAATACTAAAAACAAGTATACTTCCATCAAAAAAAAAAAAAAAACTATTTAAATAAATCTTTATACTCAAATTAAATTGAATTTCACAATTAACTTTTTAGTGTAAATAAAATGCTTATATCAAGCTCTAATTTGTCATTCTAGGCTCATTTTCCAATAAGCCTACTTTGTTACGACTTATTTCATTTTATAATGAAAGCGACGGGCGATATGTGCATATTTTAGAGCTAAATCATCTTATAAAGATTCTAAAATTACTAACAAATCCAATTTCATAAAAATTCAAAAATTCTAATCCAAATATATATATATTGTAACCCATTAAAACTTCTGTATAAACTACACCTTGATCTGACTTACCCTTTTATAAAAAATCATAAAAATTATAACTCTAAAAAGATTTTTATAACGACGATATATAAATTAAAAACAAAAGTATTAATCATCGTGGATTATCATTTAAAAAACAGGTTCCTCTGAAAAGACTAAAATACCGCCAAATCTTTTAATTTTAAAGAACATAACTAATAATAATCTAGGTAACACAATAACGCTTATAATAATAGGGTATCTAATCCTAGTCTAATAAAAAATTTCTAAACCTCAAAAATAATTAAATGACCTAACTAAAATTTAAAATTTCACCTAAAAAATATTAATTTAAATCTAATAATTTATACTTCTAATTTCACCAGATAAATTTAACCTGCACAATTTGTGTAACCGCTACTGCTGGCACAAATTTTGTTTGTACTAAAATAATTTACTAATTCAAGAATCATCTAATATTTAAAACTTTATACTGCTTTCTAACCTTAAATACAAAAATTGCATATATTCAAACCAACAAGCCAAATTTCAAGCCAAAATTAAACTTTAAAATGGCCGATTCAGTCCATTTAATCATAAAAAAAAACATACCATTTTATACTAATCAATTAATCAACTTTAGAAAATTCTTAAACTTGTAAACATAAATATAAAAAAAATAAAGAATTTTGAGCCCCGCGTAAAATAACTAAAAAATATCTCTCTCGAGAAGTGCTTCAAGCTCCTCCAGGTTAGCCCTCCTAACCCCCCAATAAAAAAAATTTTTTAATTACAAACTCCGGAATTCAATATAAATTTTAAGGAAAGAAAAAAAAAAAAAAGTAGAATTTTAGACCTTTTTAAAAGCATTCCTTACTTACTTTCAACAAAGTAAAAAAAAAACTCATCAACCTTTGACTGGACATAGGTACTACCCCCCAAAAAAAAAAAAAGCCACGTATGAAAAAATTTAAAACCGTAAACATAATTAAAAGTACCTTATTTTTCCATTATATCAAAATTTAAGTCAATATTATAAAGTCTTACCTATAATAAATGTATTAGTATGATAAATAAGGAAATTTTTTTTTTGACCGATAATAATTTAATATACATATATTATTAATATATAATTAAATATTAGTATATAAAGTTATATTTATATATAATAACTACCTATTTAATAAATAAGAGTTATAGATTCCAATCTATATAATTAAACTATAATAGATTTATTAAACTATGATCGTTTCTTCAAGCTACTTTAATATATCTATAATATACCCTTTTTTTTTTTTTTTACTAGCTCTCATTGATGTCCCATACGATCTTGCTTAATGAATATTATTTATGATTCAATGAATGCATTTTTTTATTCATGAAATAAATAGGTATATCTATTAACATTATATTTAATTAATATATAAATGATGTTTTTCTCTATCATAATAGTAAATATTTATCGAAAGCCATTTTTTTTTTTTCCGGCAGAAAGACTCAGCCCTATCTCTGGAGATAAGACAATTTTGCTACTTTTTGGGTAAAAAAAAAATTTAAAAAAAAAATTTTGTACCTATCAAAAATTGACTTTAGTAACCGTCGGGAAATCGACGAAAAAAAAAAAAAAAAAAAAAAAAATGAAAAAAAAAAAATTTTTTTGAAATTTTTTTGAAATTTTAAAATTATATTAGTAAATTACTTTAAAACGAAAATTTCTCAAAAAAAATAAAATTTTGGGCCTTATTGCCAAATATAGCAAATAATCAGTACAACTTTTTTTTTTTGTATTAAAATCACAA